GGAGTAGGTGAACGTACTCGTGAAGGAAATGACTTGTACATGGAAATGAAAGAATCTGGAGTTATTAATGAAAATAATATTTCAGAATCAAAAGTGGCTCTAGTTTATGGTCAGATGAATGAACCACCGGGAGCTCGTATGAGAGTTGGTTTGACGGCCCTAACTATGGCAGAATATTTTCGCGATGTTAATGAACAAGACGTACTACTTTTTATTGACAATATTTTCAGATTCGTACAAGCCGGATCCGAAGTATCTGCTTTATTAGGTAGAATGCCTTCCGCTGTGGGATATCAACCCACTCTAAGTACCGAAATGGGTTCTTTACAAGAAAGAATTACTTCTACAAAAGAAGGGTCCATAACGTCTATTCAAGCAGTTTATGTACCTGCAGACGATTTGACCGATCCCGCCCCTGCCACCACATTTGCCCATTTAGATGCTACCACCGTACTATCAAGAGGATTGGCTGCCAAAGGCATCTATCCAGCCGTGGATCCGTTAGATTCAACATCAACTATGCTTCAACCTCGTATCGTTGGCGAGGAACATTATGAAACTGCGCAAAGAGTTAAGGAAACTTTACAACGCTATAAAGAACTTCAGGACATCATAGCCATTCTTGGGTTGGACGAATTATCCGAAGAAGATCGTTTAATCGTAGCAAGAGCACGAAAAATTGAGCGTTTCTTATCACAACCCTTTTTCGTAGCTGAAGTATTTACAGGTTCGCCAGGAAAATATGTTGGTTTAGCGGAAACCATTAGAGGGTTTCAATTGATCCTTTCCGGCGAATTAGACAGTCTTCCTGAACAGGCCTTTTATTTGGTAGGTAACATTGACGAAGCTACTGCGAAGGCTATGAACTTAGAAATGGAGAGCAATCGGAAAAAATGACATTAAATCTTTGTGTACTGACCCCTAATCGAATTGTTTGGAATTCAGACGTGAAAGAAATTATATTATCTACTAATAGTGGTCAAATTGGTATATTACCAAATCACGCCCCTATTGCTACCGCAGTAGATATTGGTATTTTGCGAATACGGCGTAACGATCAATGGGTAACAATGGCTCTGATGGGTGGTTTTGCTAGAATAGGGAATAACGAAATTACGGTTTTAGTAAATGATGCGGAGAAGGGTAGTGACATTGATTTACAAGAAGCTCAGCAAACTCTTGAAATAGCTGAAGCTAATTTGAAGAAAGCTGAAGGAAAAAGACAAACAATTGAAGCAAATCTAGCTCTCAGACGTGCTAGGACACGAGTAGAGGCCACCAATGCGATTTAATAATTTGTTGGGGCGGTTTAATAATACAAGAAAGTCCATTTATACACCACTTTTTTGGTTGATTCTTTGGAATACAAAGAAAAATCATTAAATGTTAAACTTAACAATGAACTAAAAATGATAAAAAATCAACAAAACTACATTTAAATATATTACTATTAGATCTAACAATTTAATTTATAATTGTTAGAAATTAAGATCAATGATTTATATCAAAATAAACAAGTTAAGAGTAAAAACTTATTAGATACCATAGTCAATGGTATCTAATAAGATATACCTACTATTGGATTTGAACCAATGACTCCCGCCGTATGAAAGCAATACTCTAACCACTGAGTTAAGTAGGTCTTTTATTATAACAAGGACAACCAGCTGAGACATATTGTTTTGATGCATTGACATCATCAATTATAAATACCCGATTCCTTATTAAGCAATAATATATATATATTAAGATAATAAAAACGATCAGAGAACTATGACTATGAATCATGGAATAGTAATCTTGACAATAAATTCGCGCCATAATAAAATAGATTAATATATTATTAAAGTATAAGGGCTATAGCTCAGTTGGTAGAGCAACTCGTTTACACGTGCGCCAATGGTTTTCAGGGAAAGTATATCAGTAAATCAAACAAAAATTTTTTTTTTTTGATAAAATCCATGTCTTACTCAATACTTACCTTTAATGGAATAAGAGAACAATAGCCTGACAAATGATTTGGTCTGAGTCGAGTGACACTTAGGTACCAAAACAAACCCATGATTGATTTGATATATTGATAAGGTAAATAACCATTCTATTCAATGCTAGGCCTAATGAGTATAAGTACCTCAAAAAAATATCTTTTCGTCCTATGAACTTTACGGTGTATGAAGTTTCATATTTGTTTGGTTTTTAAGAAAAGCGATAGAGACTTCATATAATGAAAATTAATTATAGGCCCGAGGCAGACCTACGTCAATATAACCCTTTAATTGAAAAACTTTGGTAGTGCTTCTGAAGCAGAATAAAAATATTTCCTCAGAGCACATGGAGCTATTTTATTTTCAGTCACGAAAATAAAAATATGGCGAACGAACTGATATTTTTTTCAGTAACTGAAAAAGCCCAATGCCTAAAAAAAGGCATGTTGGGTCTTTGAAACCGTTCGGATCATTTTGATAATAAAAAGTCTGAACTGTTTTACCGAGAAGGTCTA